AGAGTATGGTATAGATCAACCCGAAGAGGTATGCATAAAAGTATTTGTCCCAAGGAAAAATCCTAGAATTCCCTCTGTTTTCTGGGTTTGGAAAAGTGCGGATTTTCAAGAAAGGGAATCTTATGATATGTTGGGAATCTCTTATGATAATCATCCACGTTTGAAACGTATCTTAATGCCCGAAAGTTGGATAGGATGGCCTTTACGTAAAGATTATATTGCCCCCAATTTTTATGAAATACAAGATGCTTATTAAAATGAAATTAAATAATAAAAATAAGAAACTAATCTCCACTTCTACAACTCCGTATATTCCGTACGTTCTCTTATAGATCAGACAAATTAAATCAGACAGAATAGAATCGAGGTCTCATTTATATTAATTATTATGGATGGGCTAAATATAAAAAAATACATACAAAAATAATAATAAAACATGTAGAGACTCATTGACATTCTAAAAATTGTAAGATACTTATTTCGACTGAGACGAGCCAATAGGATGAACTAAAAAAGTTTTGCATCATGAACTATGTACCGCGCCACAGCAACATCTCTTGATATGCCTCTTAAAAAGTAACACAGAAAGAAATGAACAAAATATGAACGAAAAAGATTCTAGTTGTAATAATCTATCTGAGATGAATTTGGACTATTCCTAAACTAGACTTTTGGGTCTTTCAACCAACTAATTTGACCTTTTGAATATGCATGAAGTATTAACATTCTTTTGAAGTATTAACATTCTTTTGGGGAGCCCGGTAACGGTAGTAAAGAAAAAATTGAATAATTAATTTTCTGTTACATACTTTATATACAATAGACATAGGGTATACGTATATTCTTTACTCATCTAGAAAGAGTATATCTCCCTAGATGGATAAAAATGTATGATGATCTAGACTACTAATGAATATGTATGTTGACTCATATTCATATTCATTTTTATGAATTAATAGATACTTATACAAATTGATCATGTGCCAGGAACCAGATTTGAACTGGTGACACGGAGGATTTTCAGTCCTCTGCTCTACCAGCTGAGCTATCCCGACCATTCTTGACGCATCATTTTCATTTTAAGAGACTACTTGAATGTATGTCAACTAAAAAGAAAAAGACGCAAAAAAATATTACTATTACTACTATTAATATTACTACAAAGGATTATCCATGCCCTGAAATTCCTTGGATCTTCAAAAATAAGAGACTTTGTAAGTTTCATATTCAGTACGAGTAATGATATGTATTTTTAATCATTCCAATAAGGATTCCTTGCTCAAAGATAAGATGTTCATTTCATTTGTACGTTTACCAGAGATAAAAGATCAAAAAATTTGACGAGTATCATATCAATTACATTCCATATTCCACATATTCCAAGACTTGTGATAAGAATATGCTAAGAACAAGTAAGAAAAAAAATTCCGCTCCGATCGGTTTGTGAAAGAATATAATGAATAAGAAACATAAGGAGTTTAGTTTGGAACCACTAAAAAATAAAGGATATAGGATAAAAAATTAGGGAATTAAAGGGGCCTTTTGGGGATAGAGGGACTTGAACCCTCACGATTTCTAAAGTCGACGGATTTTCCTATTACTATAAATTTCATTGTTGTCGATATTGACATGTGGAGCGGGACTCTATCTTTATTCTCGTCTGATTAATAATTAAAGATCTATCAGACTAGGATGGAATGAATGATTTGATCAATTAATATTATTTCTTCAACGTTGAATCGATTCACATATTTCATTTGTCATATACATATATATTAATAACATATACATATATATATTAATTATACATATATATTAATAAAAAGAAATAAACTATTTTCATAATATTAGTGTATATGTATATAAATAATAAAAAAATAGAGATTCGGGGTCGTTATTAATCATTTGAGATAGTATTTCAGTACGTATATATATAGATAGATAGGTTTATCCTTGATACTTTTTTTTTCTGGAGTTTAGGTAGAAGGATTCCTTTACTAACGAAACGAAATGCCGTTAACTCCATTTGTTAGAACAGCTTCCATTGAGTCTCTGCACCTATCCTTTGATTTTTTATTCTCGCTTTCTGAACTCTTCTTTATTCTTTGTTTTCGGAAAACAGGATTTGGCTCAGGATTGCCCATTGTTAATTCCAGGGTTTCTCTGAATTTGAAAGTTCTCACTTGGTAGGTTTTTCCATACCAAGGCTCAATCCAATTAAGTCCGTAGCGTCTACCAATTTCGCCATACCCCCTTTTTTTCTTTGAGATTAGAATCTCATCCTTTTTTTTTCATTTAAATTATGAAAATTTTGCCGGAACTGTTGAATTCATTAGATACCAATTCCTATAACGAAAAATGTTTCCTTCTATTTAATTTTAATTGATTTGTTTTATAGTTTCTTTCATCTGTATCGGATACCCACATTTGTTCCAATCCGAAATGATTCTACCATTTCTGTATTCGCAATTCAATATAGATGGTATACCACATAATAATA